AAATTTCATTGTTGTCAGTATTGACATGTAGAGCAGGACTCTCTCTTTATTCTCGTCCGATTAATTCGTTTTTCAAAAGATCTATCAGACTCTAGAATCAATGATTTGATCATTAAATATTTGATTCTTCCTTCAACTTCGGTTGAAATAGATTCACAATATAACTTTCCATTTTTTTCATAATATATATAAATAAAATAATGGATTCGGGTCGTGATTAATCCTTTAATATGTTAGTATGTATACGTACGTATTGGGTATATAGAACTCCCCCTTTCATAATTTCAATGTAGGTTTTCCAACTACCAACATAACGTAGTCAATTCCATTCGTTAGAACAGCTTCCGTTGAGTCTCTGCACCTATCCTTTTTTATTTTTTATTCTAGTTTGTTTTGTTTTTTTATAAACCCTTTGGTTTATAAAAAACAAAACAAATAAAGATTTGGCTCAGGATTGCCCATTTCAAATTCCAGGGTTTCTCTGAATTTGGAAGTTATCACTTAGCAGGTTTCCATACCAAGGCTCAATTCAATCAAGTCCGTAGCGTCTACCAATTTCGCCATATCCCCCCTTGAGACTAGGATCCGGTTATAATTCTATCTACTTCTTTGATTTATATTTGAACCGTTGAATTCATTAGATAATGATTCTTATATCGAAAAAAAGTGTATACTCCTATTTTTTTCGCCATCTTCTATTATTTTCATATTTATTAGATAAACTAGATTTCTTTCAATCAGAAATGATTCTATCATTGATGTATCTACAATTCAATATGGATATATATATCTCACATATATATGTTTCCCCTCTCTTTCATTTTTCTGTCATGATTGGCAATACTGGAACGGTCGATATTCATTCTTTCTTATCCCCTACGTTTCTAAATGAAATCAGAAGAATAGAATTTGGATTGTATCTTTATTCTTATCTTATCCTTTCCTTTTCTGAGGGCCGATCGGATAGTTAATATAGTTTGTTATAACTCCAAAAAAGAAATAATTAGATTTTTTTTAGTCACAATTTTAAATCATTATATTTTATATATTAAATATTAATATTTAAATTTAATTAATAATAAAAAAATATTTAATTAATAATAAAAAAAAATGGAATATCCACGATGGTATAATCCCAATTCTAATTAGTCATATATTTGAAAATTGGTTATATGATTTATTACTTTTCTACTAACTATAGAACCATATCATCGTTAAATTAACAATTAAATTAAGAATACTGAACTATATATTAACGTATTATATCTAGTTATAGTAATTGTATTATAGTGCTAATTAAAGTTAATTTAATAAATTTGAGTAAGAAATTGAATTCTTACTAGTTAATAGCTAACTAAGCTCAGGTAGTTTAGTGTATTTCTATACATTATATTCTGTTATATGAGCCCGCTTAGCTCAGAGGTTAGAGCATCGCATTTGTAATGCGATGGTCATCGGTTCGACTCCGATAGCCGGCTTTTTTCTCTATCTATTTTTTCCATGATTGATAATCTACCCTTTCCTTTTCTCCAAATGTTGGTCGCCAATCCGATCTATTATCTCGTGATAACTTGTAACTACAAATACAAAATGAATTGGAGGAATTAGATTTCTATAAAACAAATCAGAAGACAGAGTCTAAATTTCTTATATATACATTTTCCATATACAAAAAATCCGAATATTGATACAATTTATTTCATTCTACTTTGTTTGTAGTACTTCAATGTTTGTAGTACTTCAATAGATTTAGCTTTACTTTGTTTATCCTTTAGTTCAGTCTTAATTTAGACTTATTCTGTAATATTGAAATGTCAATAAAATAAGAAAAAAAGTAAAGGAGTCTTTATTTTATGTCTCGTTACCGAGGACCTCGTTTCAAAAAAATACGCCGTCTGGGGGCTTTACCGGGACTAACTAGTAAAAGGCCTAGATCCGGAAGTGATTTTAAAAACCAATCGCGTTTTGGGAAAAAATCCCAATATCGTATTCGTCTAGAAGAAAAACAGAAATTGCGTTTTCATTATGGTCTGACAGAACAACAATTACTTAGATATGTACATATTGCTGGAAAAGCCAAAGGGTCAACAGATCAGGTTTTATTACAACTACTTGAGATGCGTTTGGATAACATACTTTTTCGATTGGGTATGGCTTCGACCATTCCTGCAGCCAGGCAATTAGTTAACCATAGACATATTTTAGTTAATGGTCGTATAGTGGATATACCAAGTTATCGTTGCAAACCCAGAGATATTATTACTACCAAAGATAAACAAAGATCGAAAGTTCTGATTCAAAATTCTATTGAATCGTCCCCCCATGAGGAATTGCCAAAACATTTGACTATTGACTCATTCCAATATAAAGGATTAGTAAATCAAATAATAGACAGTAAATTGATTGGTTTGAAAATAAATGAGTTGTTAGTCGTAGAATATTATTCCCGTCAGACTTGAACCTAACGAAAATTAAGAAGGAAAGATTCAGACAATTTTACTCCCTTTTCACTGAAGTAAAATAAATAGATCTAAGGGCTTTAATCCGCATTTTCCCATTTACGTATTACAAATGGATCAACAGTAGGATTTTCCTTTTCGTTCTTTTCTTTCCGATAGTTGCATTTTACGTATCAAATCAAAGTAATGTAATTAGGAATAGGGAATCTCTATCAAATGAGAGTCTTGGGTTGCAATAAGGGTATCGATTGTTATTTGATATATTGTTGTGATGGATAATGTTGGTCAATTAACAGAAACGGAAAGAGAGGGATTCGAACCCTCGGTAAACAAAAGCCTACATAGCAGTTCCAATGCTACGCCTTGAACCACTCGGCCATCTCTCCTGCATAATATAATGTTATTATTGACCAGAAACCGAGTGAATAGCGAGTCATTCATATTATATTATTGCAATTCGAATGAAATCCAATCTGATTCAAATATTTCATATCTCTCCTTACCAAAAAGAATAATTTGCCAAAAAGAATAGTTTGAGTGTAGGATCCCCATCTTTTTTTCGAATTAGTCTGGTTGTTTTTATGTTATTTCGTACTGTACAATTCCTGTGTTTGTGGGATCATTACCCTTCGGGGTAATGAAAAGAATTATAGAATGGATTGCTAATTAATTATGCCTAGATCTCAGATAAATAGAAATTTTATTGATAAGACCTCTTCAATTGTAGCCAATATCTTATTACGAATAATTCCGACAACTTCAGGAGAAAAAAAGGCATTTACTTATTACAGAGATGGTGCGATTTGATTCTTTTTTCTTGCTTTTTTAGCCCTCAGTCTTATGAAAAGGGGGCGTGGTTCGAGATGTAAAGAAACAAATTATTGAAATAAACCTACGCTTGATGAAGGTGAAGTTTGGATATAGAATAATTCCTTCTCTTGTGTATTCTCGAGAGATTCAACCTCAGATGCTTCAATTGTCGATTTTAGTATTGAGCGAAAGGGTACACCTATAGGTTATGTATTGTAGATCAATCCTACTTCACTAGTACCCATAGGCGGCATAGGGAAAGAAGCACTACACCTAGGAATCAACAACATGAAAACTTTGTTTTAAATTCTCCTTTTCCGTATTGGTATCGGGACTAAGAAGAATGGTTAGGACAACAAACATCCATCTCGTTTGTACTTTGGATATCCATATAACCATCAAAGACCGTTAAAGTGACTAATTCCTGAAAATAGGGGGCGTTGAGTACAAAGAAATTGTTGGAGTTACTATTTCTATATAGAAATAGATTAGTGTTAAGAAAGGAAAAAACCTCTGGCAGGGAGGTTGGCTAGAAATTTCTTGTAAAAATACTAGCCCCTCTTAGTTCATAATGAGACTAGTAAATTTTGGATTGCATGGATTACTTAGTACTATGCACTGAAGGGAGGAGCCGTATGAAATGAAAATTTCACGTACAGTTCTGGAACGGAGATTCTTTGCATAAAATGAACGACCGTAACGGATGTCAGCTCAATCGGAAGGAAATTATGCGGAAGCTTTGCAGAATTATTATGAAGCTACACGATCAGAAATTGATCCCTATGATCGAAGTTATATACTCTATAACATAGGCCTTATACACACAAGTAACGGAGAGCATACAAAGGCTTTGGAATATTATTTCCAGGCAATAGAACGAAATCCATTCTTACCGCAAGCTTTTAATAATATGGCCGTGATCTGCCATTACGTGTGGCTATCTCCACTATAGAAAGAAGGAAAAAAAGATAAAATTAGCTAGTAAATGCTATAAAAAAGGCTTTCTACATATGCATCGTCCAAAGAAACGATTTTTCTCAGCTGTAGCAAGGAAAGAAACTTCACAAGAAACAAAATATGAAGAAATGGGTACGCCTATATACTTTATTCTATGGATAAAGGATCAAATTGATAGATAAAGCACCGTAAAGATCAATTAACGAACTATTGGGTCAATACAATACTGCTTATTACTTATACTTATGTCATATCATAATATGGGAGGTAATCAACTTATGTAATAAAGTCGATCCATTAAGGTATAAGGTATTGAGCAGCGGTGTAGTGTTAGATCCCAAAGATAGTAAGTTTTTTTCTTATTTATGGAAGGAAAGTCTTTTTCAAAGATTCTATATAAATTTCATATATGAAAACGAGATAGTTCCCTTTCAGAAAAATCTAACGTAATGAGATAGGGAGCTTCATTCTTCTGAAGGTGGGAAAAAAGAGAAAACTGATTTTTGATCAAAAAAAAATTAGAGTTTGAAACTTATGTAATTAACTTCTTCGGCCTAATCCCCCCAAAAGGGGGATAATTTTCTTAAAAATATAATTCTTTTCGTATAGATTAAAATGTGATGCCAAAAGAATCAATTGCTGAGCCGTATGAGGTAGGAAACTCTCAAGTGCGGTTCTAAGGAAAGGAATTTACTTACCTATTCCGACCAGGGAGAACGGGCCATTCTACGAGGTGATTCTGAAATTGCAGAGGCTTGGTTCGATCAGGCTGCT